TTATTGGTTGATAGAGAATCAAAGTTGATTTACCAATAAGTCACGAAATGCTATGGTTCTTACATATGATTTTTGAATTTATTCATAAGTAATTCGTCGAGATCGTGCACCTTTTTTCCTATTTATCCTAAATATACTATAACTATAAATAACTATAAATAACGTAAAGTGCAGCCGGATGGATCCAACCTATTCTTGAAATACACAACCCGCACACACTCCCTTTCCAAAAAAAATCAATACACCAATCACTACACTTAGATTTATTGGATTTGTTGCTAAAATATCGGTATTAAACCCGAAACTCCCGGCGGATGGCCAGTGGCGTGAGAAAACGAAAGAATCGGTTACATTTTTCATATGCTCTCCTCTTATAGATAGGACTGACAAAGAACAATAGATAGGACTGACAAAGAACAAACTATCACTTCGCTCGCCCCTTTCTTTTTTGATCAATTTATTTATTTTTAATTGAATTTCCCCCTTTTTAATGGGAATAGATTAAATCTAGTAATTTCATTTAGGTTAGGTCTCATTTCAATTGCGAAATATATCGTTTGTGGAAACGTTTCCTAAAAGGAAAAAAGTTTCCATTGTATTGTACTAAGCTAAGGACAGGAAGGAAGAAAGCGAGTGATCTGGTAATTCCTCATCCTCAAAGCAGTCCTTCCTGGAGTCTCAACAAATAAGTAATTATAGGAGTAAAGTGTTGATATAATTCGAAGAAGCAAACGGCAATTTAATTTCAAGTTAATAAAATAAGAAAAAAAAGTAAAAAAAGTATGCAATCTAAGGTACTTTTTTACATTTCTAGGATTAAACAAAAGGATTCGCAAATAAAAGCGCTAATGCCACAACCAGTCCGTAAATTGTTAAAGCTTCCATAAAAGCTAGACTAAGCAATAAAGTACCTCGTATTTTACCCTCTGCTTCTGGTTGTCTCGCAATACCCTCTACAGCTTGGCCTGCAGCAGTACCTTGACCAACTCCAGGTCCAATAGAAGCAAGTCCTACAGCCAATCCAGCAGCAATAACGGAAGCGGCAGAAATCAGTGGATTCATGGTAAGTTCCTCGCACCAAAAAAAAAGAAAAAGAAATGGTTAATGATACAATCAACCAATGAATTATTACTTAATTTTATCATTAAGTTTGATCATTAAGATCTATTGGGTCGAAGTAACTAAAAAATAATGATAATATTACTGAATCGTCAGAACTACTTCGATATCTCGTTTTTAGTTTCTACCCATGATGAAGTTTTTGTAAATCCATATACATATGGTTCTAGTTATTGCATTTCTTTCTTTCCAACCATTCTTTCATTCAATCCTTCGTTCTTTACTCTTCTATATCCTTGAGTTCATCTGTTTTTTCATCCAATCCACAATCACAAATGAAACAGAAGAAAGGACTTTACTTATCTTGTAATCCATCTAATCTAAATACAGTAAACTGCAATCAAATCAATATATGAAATGGATATCAATATGATCGATATCAACGATATCAATATGTATATCAATACATATAACTAGATATATATCTAACTATATGCTATATATAGTTAGATATATATCTAGTTAGTTAGTATATAGGTAGGGTATAACGTGGGGTATAAGGACTTCTATTTATATATAGATAGGACTATATAACTAGTGAATATCTAATATTACATATACATTTCTTTCTTCCATAACGTAAACTGGCCGCATTTTATATTGAATCGGATTATAGAATCATTCCTCGAAACCCACACAAAAAGTGGCTGGACTTATAGACATTACATACATCTAGTGTGACCTCCCCAACCCATCTTTTTTTTTACAATTCCGTAATATCGTTCATCTTCTCTCCTACGACTCTAGGTCATATATTCATACGTATTTATATCTATTATGTTCTCCAACCAAGCAGATTATCTTGAACCATGCATGAATTGGGATAAGCTAAAAAAAAGACTATTTCGAAAACTAGTCAATGATGACCCTCCATGGATTCGCCTATATAAGCCGCGGCTAACGTTGCAAAAATAAGAGCTTGAATACCACTTGTAAATAATCCAAGAAACATGACAGGTATAGGAACTACTGAAGGGACTAAAGAAACAAGAACAACAACTACTAATTCATCAGCCAATATATTCCCGAAAAGTCGAAAACTAAGAGATAAAGGTTTTGTGAAATCTTCTAGGATGTTAATTGGTAAAAGTATTGGAGTTGGTTTGATGTATTTCTCGAAATAACCCAATCCTTTTTTGGTAAGACCCGCATAAAAATATGCCACTGACGTGGGTAAAGCTAAAGCAACAGTAGTATTTATATCATTCGTGGGCGCAGCTAACTCCCCATGAGGTAACTGTACGATTTTCCAAGGTAAAAGAGCACCTGACCAATTAGAAACAAAAATAAATAGGAACATAGTTCCAATAAAGGGAACCCAAGGTCCATATTCTTCTCCAATCTGGGTTTTGCTCAAGTCTCGAATAAATTCAAGGACATATTCAAAGAAATTCTGACCGTCGGTCGGAATGGTTTGTGGATTCCGAACAGCTATGATGACTGAACCTAACAAGATAGCAATTACGACCCAAGAAGTGATAAGTACTTGGGCATGGATTTGTAAACCTCCTATTTGCCAATAGAAATGTTGGCCTACTTCTACACCCGATATATCGTATAACCCCTTGAGTGTTTTAATGTAAGATGGTATAACATTCATATTGTCCTCTGATAGAAATTGAACTTCAAAAAAGGAATTAGTTTGATTCAACCATTTCTTTCTCAACTCACCAACTTGAATCATTAATCATATATTTAGGATACCAAGAAATCACATAACATCATAATATATATCAATATCCCCAGTTCTTTTTTTTTATCTATTTAAAAAAATTCAAAAAAAAAAAGTAACCGATCCAATAAATCTATGGAGTTGCCCAATAATTAACATTAAGTAATCTTATTATTCTTAATCTTAATCATAATCAACGATTTCTTATATAGCTAGAACGACCCTCACAAATTGCAGATACTAATTTGTTAAGAATCAATCGAATTGAAGCTATAGCGTCATCGTTGGCTGGAATCGAAATATCTGCAAGATCTGGGTCAGAATTTGTATCGATTAAACAAATCGTCGGAATCCCCAAAATGGCACATTCTCGAAGAGCCGTATATTCTTCTTGCTGATCAACGATGATCACAATATCAGGCAATCCCGTCATATATTTGATCCCACCGAGATATGTTTGCAAGGTAGATAATTTTTTCTTCAACATTGCTGCATCTCTTTTGGGGAGACGGTTGAGTTTCCCCATCTTTTCTTCTGCTCTTAAGTCCCTGAACTTATAAAGTCTCGTTTCCGTAGTGGACCAATTCGTTAACGTACCACCGAGCCATTTTTGATTAATAAAATGAGACCGAGCCCTTATTGCAGCCGATGCTACTGAATCCGATGCTTTATTTTTGGTACCGACGATTAAGAAGCTTTTTCCCCTACTTGCTGCATCAAAAACTAAATCACAGGCTTCTGATAAAAAACGAGCAGTTCTAGCGAGATTTGTAATATGAATACCTTTACGCTTTGCAGAGATGTAAGGGGCCATTCTAGGATTCCATTTCTTAGTACCATGACCAAAATGAACTCCTGCTTCCATCATCTCTTCCAAATTGATGTTCCAATATCTTCTTGTCATTTTTTCCCACACTTCCTTTTTGTTTTTTATTTTTCTTATTATTAACAAAGAGACGAGGTACCTTGAAATAAATAATTGTTCCGATGGAACCTTCTACCGGGGATTGACCATTGATACACGGCACAAACCATAAATTTTTTTAATTACTTATTTTATTTATTACCAAATCAATAATCAGACCAGTATAGTTAAAAGATAGTTAAAGTTAAAAAAAATCCGCTCTTAGGAATCATTAAATCGCATAAATGATTGTTCTGATGTCTCATGTAAATTTGTCTCATGGAAATTGTTTGCCGCGTAAGAACAAAAAAATTCTCTATGGTGTAACAAAATATCTCTCATTTCCAACTCGAATAGATTTTTTCTTTTGATTTCCAAATAAATGTTTTTGTCTTGCCTTGAACGGTGCACTAATTTTTTGAATCCGGTACCAACAGGTATAATCCCCCCCAGAACAACGTTCTCTTTCAGGCCTTTCAACCAATCAATACGACCTCGTAGAGCAGCTTTTGCTAAAACTCGAGCGGTTTCTTGAAAACTAGCTTCGGATATGAAACTTTGAGTATTCAGAGACGCTCTTGTTATTCCCAATAAGATTGCCCGATAACAGATCGATTCGTCCAAAGCACGCCCTGCTCGTTCCGCTCGCAACAATCCGATTAATTCTCCAGGCGAAAAAACATTAGACATTCCATCTTCTGAAACCAACACTTTTGATGTTACTTGACGTACAATAATCTCTATATGTCTATTATGGATCTGTACCCCCTGGGATCGATAAACCTTTTGGATCTTATTAACCAAAGAGATACGACTTTGGGCTATGGTTAGCTCAGCTCCAGTCAAAAACCCCCAGGGGATCCCAAGAATTCTTGGTATACGTTCGTTCCAACCTTCAACTCTCTTTTCGAGGTTCATCGATATTGAATCAATCGAACGCACTTCTAAGATTTGTTCTACTTTTGGAAGACCTTGTGTTATGTCACCAGATCTCGATTTTTCATATATAAATGTAACTAATGTATCTCCTTCGTAAAGGATTTTCCCATAATGACCATGAACAGTTGCTCCAGGAGTAGCCAAATAAGGCTTAGCTGATCTTATAACTAAAGAGTCGACATTAATAATTAAAATTTGACCAGATTTTTTTACGTGTGGTTCATATTTAAATAGACATACATTTTCACAAATAAATTGTCCAAGGCTAATTTTGGTCGATGTCTCTTCACAATAATCATGATGGAGAAAGCACCAATTCAAATGAAATGGGTTCAAAATGATGTTACTGCATGGATCGGGATTATA